CAGAATATCCATTCGTTCGATACTCATCTGCTTTGATTTCCACTTTCCGTAATCTAACCCGAGCTCTTTCGAGCTGTTCAATGGCTCCTCTACGTAATTCTTCTGAATTTCGAATAGTACTCAAGATCCTCTGTTTTCGCTTATCTAATAAATCATTTAATGAAAGTAGATTATCTTTCCATTCATTTAACAACTATCATATCTCTTCCCGAACCAAACATGAATCTTTCGATTCATTTGGCTCTCACGCTCAATTGTTTCTTTTCTTTGATTGATGGGCATTCCCATATTTTTGAGCCTATCCTCTCTTTTCTGCTCGTTCGTATTCAAAGATATCAAAACTGATCTAACATCAGAATCTCTAGGAGGACTCTTTAGACCAGACAAAAAATAAAAAATTGTCAGCAAAGTTGTTTATTTATTTGTTCTTTATTTATAACTCCTTTCCAAAAATAAAAAAAAAAAAAGAAAAAGATTATAAATTATAAAGAAGAAAGAATAGAATTCTTTCTTCTTTATATGCTATGATAAATTTGCTATGATAAATTAGATCAAGATTCTAATAGAATAGAATTCTGAACTTAATTCTCATTATTTTTAGAATGATATCTATATTTTTTTCATCCAAAAAATTATCTTTTTTATACAAATTTTTTATACAAATACAATACATAGGTCGTCGATTCGGCAGTGGACAAAAAAGGGGGATCCATCTTTCCAGTTAATGGTTCAAAGAATTTTATCCATATGAGTGTTCTACATCGGATAAATTCCCAATTCTTCCTTTTTTCTTTTTATCATTTTTAAACCTTTTTGGTACTAACGTAGCGGTAGAAAGAGTACCATGTTATGCTGTGCCTGGACTTCAAACAATTTATCTTTAACCATGTAAAAGACCTCAACATTATTGGTTGATAGAGAAGAGAATCAAAGTTCATTTACCAATTAGTTACGAAATGCTATGGTTCTTACATATGATTTCTGAATGAAATCCAATTCCGAAGTAATTCGTCGAGATTGTGCACCCTTTGTTCCTATTTCTGCTATAAAAAATAATATCAAGAAAGTGCAGCCGGTGAAATCCAACCTATTCTTGAAATACACAACTCGCACACACTCCCTTTCCAAAAAAAATCAATACACCCAGCACTACGCTTAGATTTATTGGATTTATTGCTAAAATATCGGTATTAAACTCGAAACTCCCAGCGGATGGCCAGTGCCCCACGGAAACAAAAGAATCGGTTATATTTTTCATATGCTCTCCCTTTATAGATAGGACTAACAAAGAACAGAGTTCTTTTTGTATTACTCCGCTTATTATTCTTAATCTTAATGGAATTTGATAATTCTCAAATTTATTAGTTATGGTTATGTTTTTGTTCTTCTTTTTTTTTTTACATTTTTATTATACTTAAACATTAAACAAAAGGATTTGCAAATAAAAGAGCTAATGCCACGACCAGTCCATAAATGGTTAAAGCTTCCATAAAAGCCAGACTCAGCAATAAAGTACCTCGTATTTTACCCTCTGCTTCTGGTTGTCTCGCAATACCTTCTACGGCTTGGCCCGCAGCAGTTCCTTGACCAACCCCAGGTCCGATAGAAGCAAGCCCTACAGCCAATCCAGCAGCAATAACGGAAGCAGCAGAAATCAGTGGATTCATGGTAAGTTCCTCGCACCAAAAAAAGAAATGATTAATGATACAACCAACCAATGAATTAGTACTTAATCTACTCCTTTTTCTACTTCTCAGGTCGAAGTAACTAAAAGCTCCAAATGGAATTCAGATTCGAGATATCGTTTTTCCTTTCTACCTTATGACCTTATGTAAATAGATATGTATATAGTTTTAGTAATTGCATTTCCTTGTTTATAAACTATTCTATTATTTCTCTTTCATTCAATTCACAATCACAGACAAAATAGAAAAAGGACTGATATGGAAATCCATATAAATGCAGTGGACTAGAAAAAAAGAGATAGGGGTCATTACTATCTAACTAGTAAATAGCATATACTTTTATTCTTCCATAACGTAAATCATCTGCACTTTTTATTCTATTAAATCGTATTCTGGAACCATTATTCGAAACATACACAAAGATTGATACTCATAAACATTACATATATGTAGTAGGATCCCCAACCCTTCTTTCTTTCTTGATATATACATACATGTAGCTAGTTGCATTTTATTCTACAACTCAGTGGATTATATGGAACCCCCCGCATTGCTTGATTTGGGATAAGCTTCAAAAAAGACTAGACTATTTCAAAAGTTAGTCAATGATGACCCTCCATGGATTCACCTATATAAGCCGCAGCCAAAGTTGCAAAAATAAGAGCTTGAATACCGCTTGTAAATAATCCAAGAAACATGACAGGTATAGGAACTACTGAAGGCACTAAAGAAACAAGAACAACAACCACTAATTCATCAGCCAATATATTCCCAAAAAGTCGAAAACTAAGAGATAAAGGTTTGGTGAAATCTTCTAGAATATTAATTGGTAAAAGTATTGCAGTTGGTTGAATGTATTTCCCGAAATATCCCAATCCTTTTTTACTAAGACCCGCATAGAAATATGCCACTGACGTGGGTAAAGCTAAAGCAACAGTAGTATTTATATCATTCGTGGGCGCAGCTAACTCTCCATGAGGTAACTTTATGATTTTCCAAGGTAAAAGAGCGCCTGACCAGTTAGAAACAAAAATAAATAGGAACATCGTTCCTATAAAAGGAACCCAAGGACCATACTCCTCTCCAATCTGAGTTTTGCTCAAGTCTTGAATAAATTCAAGGACATATTCGAAGAAATTCTGACCGTCGGTCGGAATGGTTTGTGGATTCCGAACAGCTATGATGACTGAACCTAATAAGATAGCAATTACAACCCAAGAAGTGATAAGTACTTGGGCATGAATTTGTAAACCTCCTATTTGCCAATATAAATGTTGGCCTACTTCTACACCTGATATATCATATAACCCTTTGAGTGTTTTAATGGAACATGGTATAACATTCATATTGTCCTCTAACAGAAATCGAACTTAAAAAAAGTAATTATTTTGATTCAACCATTTCTTTTTCAATTCATCTATGTTCATTCATGAATTGAAGTTTTCTGAATCGTATATTTCGGATACTGAGAAATCACATAAAAAAAAAAGACCAATTATTTTATCTTTTCAATATCATTTGATAGTCAAAACAGAATTCAAACTCCAAAAGATGCAAACCAAAATAGTAACAATCAAAGAGAGTTCACCAAAAACAAACTAATCTTCTTCTTTATTCTTCTTAATGATAAGAGTAATGATAAGATAATCAACCATTTTTTATATAACAGGAACGGCCCTCACAAATTGCAGATACTAATTTGGTAAGAATCAATCGAATCGAAGCTATAGCATCATCGTTGGCCGGAATAGAAATATCTGCAAGATCTGGGTCACAATTTGTATCAATTAAACAAATCGTCGGAATACCCAAAATGGAACATTCTCGAAGAACCATATATTCTTCTTGCTGATCAACGAGAATTACAATATCGGGCAATCCCGTCATATATTTGATCCCACCCAGATATGCTTGCAAGGTAGATAACTTTCTCTTCAACATTGCTGCATCTCCTTTGGGGAGACGATTGAATTTCCCCATCTTTTGTTCTGTTATTAAGTCCCTGAACTTCTGAAGTCTTGTTTCTGTAGTATACCAATTCGTTAACATACCACCAAGCCATTTTTTATTAACATAATGACATCGAGCCCTTATTGCTGCTGATGCTACTAAATCCGCTGCTTTCTTTTTGGTACCAACAATTAAGAATTTTTTTCCCCTACTTGCTGCATCAAAAACTAAATCGCAAGCTTCTGATAAAAAACGAGCAGTTATAGTAAGATTTGTAATATGAATACCCTTACGCTTTGCAGAGATGTAAGGAGCCATTCTAGGATTCCATTTATTAGTACCATGACCAAAATGAACTCCTGCTTCCATCATTTCTTCCAAATTGATGTTCCAATATCGTCTTCCCATTTTCCCACACTTTCTCTTTTTCTTTTTTTTTTTTTCAAAGAGATTCAGTACCCTATGAAATAAATAATTGTTCCGACGGAACCTTCTACCAGGATTGACCATTGATCTACGACCCAAACCATGAATTTCATTCTTTATTTTTTATTTCATTTATTACGAAATCCATAATTGGACCGGAGAGTTAAAGTAAAAAGGATGAACCTCTTGTTAAGAATTAGTAAATTACATTACGTAAATGATTGGTCTGCTGTCTCATGGAAAGTGTTTGGGGCACAAGAACAAAATAATTCTCTATGGTATAACAAGATATCTCTCATTTCCAACTCGAATAGATCCTTCCTTTTAATTTTCAAATGAATGTTTTTGTCTTGCTTTGAACGATGTAATAATTTATTGAATCCGGTACCAACCGGTATAATCCCCCCCAGAACAACGTTCTCTTTCAGGCCTTTCAACCAATCAATACGACCTCGTAGAGCAGCTTTTGCTAAAACTCGAGCAGTTTCTTGAAAACTCGCTTCGGATATAAAACTTTGAGTATTCAGAGATGATTTCGTTATTCCCAATAAGATTGCCCGATAACAGATCGCTTCGTCCAAAACGCGCCCTGCTCGCTCTGCTCGCAACAATCCAATAAATTCCCCAGGTAAAAAAACATTAGACATTCCATCTTCTGAAACTAAAACTCTTGATGTTACTTGACGTACAATAATCTCTATATGTCTATTATGGATCTGTACCCCTTGGGATCGATAAACCTTTTGGATCTTATTAACCAAAGAGATACGACTTTGGGCTATGGTTAGTTCAGCTCCAATCAAGAATCCCCAAGGGATCCCAAGAATCCTTCGGATACGTTCGTCCCAACCTTCAACTCTTCTTTCGAGGTTCATCGATATTGAATCAATTGAACGAACTTCTAAGATTTGTTCCACTTTTGGAAGACCTTGCGTTATGTCACCAGATCTCGATTTTTCATATATAAATGTAATTAATGTGTCTCCTTCAGAAAAGATTTCTCCATAATGGCCATGGACAGTTGCTCCTGGAGTGACCAAATAGGGCTTAGATGATCTTATAACTAAAGAGTCAACATGAACAATGAAAATTTGACCAGATTTTTTTATGCGTGATCCATATTTCAATAGACATACATTTTCACAAAGGAATTGTCCAAGGCTAATTATTGTCCATGCCTCTTCACAAGAATCGTGATGGAGAAAACACCAATTCAAATGGAATGAATTCCAAATGATGTTACTGCATGGATCGGGATTATAAATCCTACTATTTTCATCTAGGAAACAGTATTGAAATGGAAGTACTTGAAGCACTTGGAAAGTCTGTTGAAAATTTTCAAGTAAAAAATATTTCTTTAAAAAGACTTGATTATAAGTTATTAAATAGTAAGATGAACGAAGATTTACTATTTTAGGCACAATAGTACCTAAAGGACCTAACAAATCCCTAATTGGAGTCATGGGATCCGATCCTTTTGTCGCATTATTATATCTCGAAGTATTGAAGGGACCAATTCGAGAGCAATTGGATGATGACAAAATTATGAAAGATTGGCATTCCTTATTTCGATTCAACAACGTACCAAGAGTTCCCTTATGTTGGGGAAATGATTGAATCTTTGCCTTGGAATCAAAAGGATTTCTATAGATACGATCTAATTCATTATTGGAAATCAATCCTGAACCTGGCGTATCATACCTTTTTTCGGTATACGAAATAGTGGACTTTACTAACTCAATTCGGATGAAATCACGAAGCAGATCATTTGCCCTTATTTCAACAAAAGAAGCATGAACCTCTTCTTCTATAGAACTCTTTTTTTCTTGGTCCCAAGTCAATACTAAGCAAGCCCGAACTAATTGAATACTTGTGTGAGAAATTCCTCGAATTGACTTTCCATTTCCATAAAGTATATAATTGACAATTCGAAGTTGGACATTATCCTTTTCCTGCAAGAGATCCTGAAAGAAAAGTGTTGCTAAATTTATTCCATCAGCTATTTCATATGTGACTACGGGACGAACCAAAACAAAAGACTTTTTTTTGGTAGGTGTAATGCGTTGGACATAGATCCAATTTTTCAATCTTTTTGATCCTTTAGAATCTTTTTTTTCCATTCCTGGTGGTATCAAAATGCCACTGTGCCTAGATATTTTATCCACCTCTCCAGAAAAATGAATATCTCCAGAAAAGATTTTCAGTTCCATACTTTTCTTTTTTTTCTCCACTCGGACTAATCCACCTACTCGACTTCTTGTATTTATATTTAAAGCAAGTCGTGTATCTACTCCAATGATACTATTGTTCCGGACCATTATGGACGAAGATCCGGGTAAGATATGCACTTCCTCGGGAATGAAAAAAAATTGATCTACTTTCGTTTGCATTTGGTATTTCGAACTAAATTCTTTTGCTCCTCGATACTCAATCAAATTCTCTTTTTTTACAATCGAATCTACTTCGTAAATCCCATATTTAGTAATTCCCGAACTGCTTCTTCTGTATCGCGGATCATCAAAATAAGCAAGAATACTATTTCTACGTAAAATACCATTTATAGGTATTTTAATCGAAATACCAAAAAAGGGTATTAGCTTTTTTTCTTGTTCTTGATCATATTGTAAAGGAATCACGAATCTATTCCTTCGCTTTTTCGCCAAGGAATTCTCTTGACGAATATAAGTAGAAGTCTCTATGAGATTCCAATGACCCTTGGTCCGATAAGGTTTTGAATAGTCAAGAATTTTCCTATCTTTTTTACCAAAAGTATCCAACAATTTATGTTTTACTTGATCATGAGTCAGTGAGAGATCAAAGATATATCTTTCTTCGAGAGAAAAAGAATTAGTATTAAATTGATCTTGATCCTTGTGGAGTGAAAAAGACCCTATCTTGGATCTGCATAGATCTCCTGCTAATATCCATAAATGACTTGTTTTTGGTAATAGATGAACGTTACTATATGTATATTCGGGCGCATGATAGCCATCAGTGCTCCAGTGCATTTCTCCTTCTGACTCAGAATAAATATGTTTTTGAACCCTCTCTTTAAAATGAAAAGTGGACGTTCCGGCACGAATCTCGGCAATTACTTGTTCTGATTCTACATATTGATCATTTTGAACTAAAATCAAACTTTTTGTTGGAATATTCACATTATGTATAATATCTCGACTCTCAATAGTTACATACAAGTCTATAAAACATAGAAAAGCAGGATGCCCATGACGGGTACGTGTGGGATGAACCAAATCCTCATCAAATTTTATTTTTCCATTAGAGGGAGCTCTTACATATTCGGCAGTACCGCCTGTGAATACTCCGCCGGTATGAAAAGTTCTTAATGTTAGTTGAGTCCCCGGTTCCCCAATTGATTGACCCGCAATAATGCCTACGGCTTCTCCCAACTCAACCAGGTCACCATGAGTAGGACTCC